ATCGTTACATGTCTGATACTAAATATAGTTGGAATAATCATATTAATAGTTGCATTGACAGTTATCTTCATTCTCAAATCCATATTGATAGTTACATTTTAAGTGGTAGTGATAATTACGGTAACAGTTACATTTATAGTTACATTTGTGGTGAAAGTGAAAATAGTAGTGAAAACAAAAATTCCAGTATAAGAACTAGCACGAATGGTAGTGATTTAACTAAAAGTTCTAATGATCTCGAGGTAACTCAAAAATACAGGCATTTGTGGGTTCAATGCGAAAATTGTTATGGATTAAATTATAAGAAATTTTTTAAGTCAAAAATGCATATTTGTGAACAATGTGGATATCATTTGAAAATGAGTAGTTCAGATAGAATCGAACTTTCGATTGATCCAGGTACTTGGGATCCTCTGGATGAAGACATGGTCTCTCTGGATCCCATTGAATTTCATTCGGAGGAGGAACCTTATAAAGAGCGTATTGATTCTTATCAAAGAAAGACAGGATTAACTGAGGCTGTTCAAACAGGCACAGGTCAACTAAACGGCATTCCTATAGCAATTGGGGTTATGGATTTTCAATTTATGGGGGGTAGTATGGGATCTGTAGTAGGCGAGAAAATCACCCGTTTGGTCGAGTATGCTACGAATCAATTTCTACCTCTTATTCTAGTATGTGCTTCCGGAGGAGCACGCATGCAAGAAGGAAGTTTGAGCTTGATGCAAATGGCTAAAATATCTTCTGCTTTATATGATTATCAATCAAATAAAAAGTTATTCTATGTATCAATCCTTACATCTCCTACTACTGGTGGGGTGACAGCTAGTTTTGGTATGCTGGGGGATATCATTATTGCCGAACCCAATGCCTACATTGCATTTGCGGGTAAAAGAGTAATTGAACAAACATTGAATAAGACAGTACCTGAAGGTTCACAAGCAGCTGAATATTTATTCCATAAGGGTTTATTCGATCCAATTGTACCACGTAATCTTTTAAAAGGCGTTTTGAGTGAGTTATTTCAGCTCCACGCTTTCTTTCCTTTGAATAAAAATTCAATCAAGTAGAGCTTGAAGTTCAATTATTTTATTTGTGACGAACAAGCAGTTAGTTTATCAGAATCAAAGTAAAAATTAGAAGAATCGGGTTTTCTTTGGTGACACAAGATTTAATTCTAGAAAGAATCAAAAGTTGCAGAAAATTCTTTTTTTTTTCGAGATCTTTTTTTAACCATATTCCTGATTCTGATTCTGATTAGTAATCAGAAAGTTTCTATCAACAAGATAAAAGAGCGAATTCTTCTTTTCGCGACATTACATTAGGCAAGGCAAATAAAACGAATTAAATGTTCCCTTCTAACGTATGTATATATAATATAATTCAAATATAGATATATAGTCTTGCCTCTTTCTATATCTCCCAATAATTTTAATTATTACTAATAATCCCTGTTGGATCGTATTCTAACGAATCTTTCGGGAATTTTTAAGAAACTCTTTCTTTTTATTAAATTTTAATTCGAAGACAAGAACAAAATAATAAAAGAAGAATAAGAACTAAATAAATGGATTATCATACATATATTCCATGTATAAAAATGAAATGAATAAGTCCATTTATTTAGTTCTACATTCCTTGCACTTATTATATACTCAATTATTATATATACTCACTTATAGTATAATATAATTATATAATATTATTATTAAAATAAATTGAATATTATAATTAAAATAAATATATAATATTAAGAATAACAGGTACAAATATTAAATTGAGGTACCCATTCTATGACAACTCTCAACTTACCCTCTATTTTTGTGCCTTTAGTGGGCCTAGTATTTCCGGCAATTGCAATGGCTTCTTTATCTCTTCATGTTCAAAGAAACAAGATTTTTTAAATCCGATGCGACCAAATCTCATCCATTTTTTTTTCAAGACTTAGACTAGACATGGATCATAAAATGGATATCTATTTAGTAGAATATCATATAAGATGTGGCTTCCTCCGAACATAAATTAAATGAAAGAGCTCTTATGCATGCGGAAACATGATATATGGTTAAAATTATTATAGCTATTTTTTAATAGATCAGGATCGGCGGATGTCTGAAATAAATGGAAAGTCAATGTATCTAAATGGGTGTAGATATCTATAGGGGATCATATGAAGGGGATGCTAGTATTTTATTAGATCTAGCCAATTACGCCTAAAGGCTCACAATAGTGCTAGTTGATGAGAGTTACTTCGGAAACAAAAAGTCAAATTGATTTTGGTTATTCTCTCAATTCCAATAAAATGAAACTGGATCTAGTATGAGTTGGCGATCAGAACATATATGGATAGAACTTATAACGGGGTCTCGAAAAATAAGTAATTTCTGCTGGGCCTTTATCCTTTTTTTAGGTTCATTAGGATTCTTATTGGTTGGAACTTCCAGTTATCTTGGTAGGAATTTGATATCTTTATTTCCGTCTCAGCAAATAATTTTTTTTC